TCCATTTATTCAAAGACAAAACTTCAACAATCATTTAACCAAAATCAAGGAACTGTTCGTACGTTGTTGGGTATAAACAAAGAATCTCAATTTTTTATAATTTTGTCATCATCCAAATGTTTTCGAATGGGTCCATTCCCATCCAAAGGTGTAAAATCTCACAAAGAATCAATTCAAAAAGATTCCCTAAGTTCAATTAGGAATTCGTTTGGTTCTTTAGGGACAGCCCTTCCAATTTCTCATTTTTTTTCATTTTACCATTTAATAACTCATAATCAGATCTCGGTAATTAATTATTTGCAACTTGACAATTTAAAACAAACCTTTCAACTAATTAAATTTCCGTATTATTTAATGGATGAAAATGGAAAAATTTATAATTCCGATCCATGCAGTAACATCATTTTGAATCCATTGAAATTGAATTGGTATTTTCTTCATTATAATTTTTGTGAAGAGACATCCACAAAAATTTATCTTGGACAATTTGTTTGTGAAAATGTATGTATGACCAAAAATGGACCATACTTAAAATCGGGTCAAGTTATAATTGTTCAATTTGACTCCGTAGTAATAAGATTGGCTAAGCCCTATTTGGCTACTCCGGGAGCAACAGTTCATGGTCATTATGGATCAATCGTTTATGAGGGGGATACATTAGTTACATTTATATATGAAAAATCGAGGTCTGGTGACATAACGCAAGGTCTTCCAAAGGTGGAACAAGTTTTAGAAGTTCGTTCCATTGATTCAATATCTATGAATCTAGAAAAGAGGATTGATGGTTGGAACGAACGTATAAGACGAATTCTTGGAATTCCTTGGGGATTCTTGATTGGGGCTGAGCTAACTATAGCGCAAAGTCGTATCTCTTTGGTTAATAAGATCCAAAAGGTTTATCGATCACAAGGGGTGCAGATACATAATAGGCATATAGAAATTATTGTACGTCAAATAACATCAAAAGTCTTGGTTTCAGAAGATGGAATGTCTAATGTTTTTTTGCCCGGAGAACTTATTGGATTGTTTCGGGCAGAACGAACGGGGCGCGCTTTGGACGAAGCAATATGTTATCGAGCTACCTTATTGGGAATAACTCGAGCATCTTTGAATACGCAAAGTTTTATATCTGAAGCGAGTTTTCAGGAAACTGCTCGAGTTTTAGCAAAAGCGGCTCTCCGGGGCCGTATCGATTGGTTGAAAGGACTAAAAGAAAATGTTGTTCTAGGGGGAATGATACCTGTTGGGACCGGATTCAAAGGAGTCGTACACCATTCAAGTCAACATAAGGGTATTCCGTTGAAAACAAAAAAAAAGAATCTATTCGAGGGAGAAATGAGAGATATTTTGTTTTACCACAGAGAATTATTTGATTCTTATCTTTCAAAGAATTTCTGTGATAGATCAAAACAACAATGATTTTTGGGGTTTAATAGAATAGATTCATCTTTTTTATCTTTTATGTATTTGTTATGGTTATTTAATTTAGTAATAAAAAATTAGTAATAAAATAAAGAAATTCAAAAAATAACGAAATAGAAAGGAATTAATGGTTTGCGTTGTATATCAATGGCCAATCCGTGGTAGAAAAGAAGGTTCCCTTGGAACAATTATTTATTTCAGAATACCTCATCTCTTTATTAAAAAAAGAGAAAGTGTGGGGAGAAATGACAAGAAGATATTGGAACATCAATTTGGAAGAGATGATGGAAGCGGGAGTTCATTTTGGTCACGGTACTCGTAAATGGAATCCTAGAATGTCGCCTTATATCTCTGCAAAATGTAAAGGTATTCATATTATAAATCTTACTAGAACTGCTCGTTTTTTATCAGAGGCTTGTGATTTAGTTTTTGATGCATCAAGTAGAGGAAAACAATTTTTAATTGTAGGGACAAAAAATAAAGCAGCTGATTCAGTAGCATGGGCTGCAATAAGGGCTCGCTGTCATTATGTTAATAAAAAGTGGCTGGGGGGTATGTTAACGAATTGGTCCACGACAGAAACGCGACTTCAAAAATTCAGGGACTTGAGAATGGAACAAAAGACAGGGAGACTCGCTCGTCTTCCAAAGAGAGACGCAGCCGTGTTGAAGAGACAATTATCTCACTTGCAAACATATTTGGGCGGGATCAAGTATATGACAGGATTACCGGATATTGTAATCATCGTTGATCAACAAGAAGAATATACAGCCCTTCGAGAATGTATTACTTTGGGAATTCCAACGATTTGTTTAATCGATACAAATTGTGACCCGGATCTCGCAGATATTTCGATTCCGGCAAACGATGACGCTATAGCTTCAATTCGATTAATTCTTACTAAATTAGTATTTGCAATTTGTGAAGGTCGCTCTAGCTATATAAGAAATCCTTGATTCATAATAAAATCAAAAATGGATTTGCTAAGTTCTATATCGGTTCCTATATCCTGAATCTCAAAAACTAGTTAAAAACTTGGAATATGATATTATTTAATTTTATTTAATTAATCGGTATTTTAAATAGAAAATTAAAGTAAACAAGTCGAGAAAGAAATGGTTGAATCAAAATAATTTTTTTTTAAGTTTTATTTCTGTCAGAGGACAATATGAATATTCCATCATATTCACTTAACACACTAAAGGGGTTATATGATATATCTGGTGTGGAAGTAGGCCAACATTTCTATTGGCAAATAGGAGGTTTCCAAATTCATGGCCAAGTACTTATAACTTCTTGGGTTGTAATTGCTATCTTATTAGGTTCAGCTGCTATAGCTGTTCGGAGTCCACAAACTATTCCGACTGGCGGTCAAAATTTCTTTGAATATGTCCTTGAATTCATTCGAGACGTGAGCAAAACTCAAATTGGAGAAGAGTATCGTCCTTGGGTTCCCTTTATTGGGACTATGTTTCTATTTATTTTTGTTTCGAATTGGTCAGGGGCTCTTTTGCCTTGGAAAATCATACAGTTACCTCATGGGGAGTTAGCCGCACCCACCAATGATATAAATACGACTGTTGCTTTAGCTTTACTCACGTCAGTAGCCTATTTCTATGCGGGTCTTACAAAAAGAGGATTAAGTTATTTTGGTAAATACATTCAACCAACCCCAATTCTTTTACCCATTAACATCTTAGAAGATTTCACAAAACCTCTATCACTTAGTTTTCGACTTTTCGGAAATATATTAGCGGATGAATTAGTAGTTGTTGTTCTTGTTTCTTTAGTACCTTTAGTGGTTCCTATACCTGTCATGTTTCTTGGATTATTTACAAGTGGTATTCAGGCTCTTATTTTTGCAACTTTAGCTGCAGCTTATATAGGCGAATCCATGGAGGGTCATCATTGATTAGTGTTAGGAAGAGTCTATCGTTTAGTTTAGATCCAGGTAATATATCTATGTATCAAGATATTCTATCAAGATAATCTATGTTATCTAGAACATATAAATGTCAAAATTCATACAGTCTAACCGGAATAGAAAAAAAAATATTCGAGCGAGAAGTGTAAAATAAAAAAGAAAAGAAGGCGTTGGTTAGTAGAGAGGGGGTGCCGCAGGTATGTGGAATCTAATGACTATTTAAGTTAATTCTTGCAGATTAGATGGTTCGAAGAATGATTATAAAATCCGATTGAATTAAAAATAGAATCGCCGGTTTACGTTATTGAAGAAACATATGTATATTTTATATTAGAGATTGGCAAGTTATATATGAATGAATATTTCATTTGCCCTACTTAAATTTCTTAAATTTCGGATACCAACTGAAGTCCTTCCGTTTTGTTTAGGACTGCGAATTGAATGAATAAACAGATAAAATAACGAAAAAGATCGAAGAATGATTAATGATTAGAAAAAATAAATGGAAAACTCGGGTTGTATTAATTCAGAAAGACTCAACAAATAGGAACTAAAAAAAGATTAAGTCTTTCTAATGATCGAATGATTCAATAATATTATTATTTATTATTTCAATTTGGCGTTTTTATTTTAGTTATTTCGACTGGATGAATATTACTAACGGAATAATTAAGTCCTAATGCATTGGTTGATTGTATCATTAACCATTTCTTTTTTTTGTGTGTGAGGAACTTATCATGAATCCATTGATTTCTGCCGCTTCCGTTATTGCTGCTGGATTGGCTGTAGGGCTTGCTTCTATTGGACCTGGAGTTGGTCAAGGTACTGCTGCGGGACAAGCTGTAGAAGGTATTGCGAGACAGCCCGAAGCAGAGGGAAAAATACGAGGTACTTTATTACTTAGTTTAGCTTTTATGGAAGCTTTAACAATTTATGGATTGGTTGTAGCATTAGCGCTTTTATTTGCGAATCCTTTTGTTTAATCTCAAAAAAGAAATATGATAAATACATATTTCTTTTATAGTCTTGGATTTGCAGGTTGCTTTTTCACATTTATAGTAAAATATCGCTCCTACACAATTACTCATTCGTTGCGAAAATAACCCACGGGAAGGACTTATTTGAGGATGAAGAATTAGTGTTACCCACTCGCTTTCTTCCTTCCTTCCCCTTCTTAAGTTCCAAGGCGAAGTCTTGCAACAAAGGAGGTATTTCGCAATTCGCATGAAACCTAGTACCTAATTAATATTAAGAATTCTATTCCAAAAAATTAAGTATTATTCTTATTGGAAATTAGGGAATCTCAATATAAAATAAATAAAAAATAATTTTTCAAAACTTTTTTTATTTATTTTATATTTATTTAAGTACCAACGAAGTGAAATAATACAATGATTTTTGTAGTTTATTTATAAGAGGAGATCATATGAAAAATGTAACCGATTCTTTCGTTTTCTTGGGTCACTGGCCATCCGCCGGGAGTTTCGGGTTTAATACCGATATTTTAGCAACAAATCTAATAAATCTAAGTGTAGTTCTTGGTGTATTGATTTTTTTTGGAAAGGGAGTGTGTGCGGGTTGTTTATTTCAAAAATAGGTTGGATTCAACCAACTGTACCTCTTTTTGTCTTTATAATTAAAGCGAAATTCTAAG